ATATACTCTGTCTGCGATGGTGAAGGGGGAGTCATAGTATTCTCAAGCCTGAAGACCAGTGAAGTAAATTCCAAGTATTACTGTAAGGAATAGTCCTTGTATTGCTTCGGTTCGATTTTGGGTTAGTATCCTGTGGTGTGCTCAGGTAACTGTAACTCCTGAAGAGAGTAGAACGGCTGTGTTTAGTAAGGGCACTAGGAAAGGGTTTATGGGACTAATCCCAGTTGGAGGTCAGGATACTCCAAGTTCAACTGTGGGGGCTAGGCTTCTATGAAAGAATGCTCAGAAGAAAGCAAAAAAGAAGCATACTTCGGATGTTATAAATAATATCATGCCGTATCGTAATCCTGTGTTTACAGGGAGGGTGTGTCTTCCTTGGAAGGTTGCTTCCCGGATTACATCTCGTCATCAATTTATAACGGTTAGAAGAAGTAGAATGGTTCCGGCTAAAAGGAGGTGGTTTCTGTTGGTATGAAATCATAGAATAAGACCGGAGGTCATCATTAGAGCTCTTATTGCCCCAGTTAAAGGTCAGGGGCTTTGGTCAACCAGGTGGTACGGGTGTTGATGGGTCATAAGTTTTAAAGGTTTTGGGATAGGTAGAAGTTAACTAGGGCGGTGAATACGTAGGCTTGAATGCAGGCTACGCCTATTTCTAGGAGGAAGAGGAAGAAAAATATTAACAAGGTAATTCTGGCTATGGAGGGGCTGCTAGACAGAGTTCAGATTGCGGTAGATAATAGGAATATGAGTAAGTGTCCGGCGGTGAGGTTGGCTGCAAGTCGTAGTCCTAATGCTATGGGTTGTGCAAAAAGGCTGATTGTTTCTATAATTACCATGAATGGTATAAGGTACGAGGGGGTTCCTTGGGGAACTAAGTGTCCTAGTCGACTGTTGAATGCTAAGTAAAATCCAAGTATTTTGACGGACATTCAAAGGGGGACCCCAATTGAGTATGTTAATGATATGTGACTCGTAGAGGTGAATGCGTATGGAAGGAGGCCAAGAACTTTTATTGAAAATATAAGTATAAATATGGCGGTAAAAGCTGATACTCAAGGGGCTGTGTTGGGGTTTGTTTGTTGGAACAATATCTTTAGTACTTCTTGGTAAAAAGATAGTATGAGGAGGTTTGCCCGGGAGGGGAGTCATTTAGATGGTTTGGAAATAGATAACCAGCTAAGATTAAGGAAGACGGCTGTTAAGGTCATAGGAATAAATAATACGAGGTCTGGGGAGAATTGGCCAAAGATTCTTTTTAGTTTCAGGTTCATTTTAGGTTTGGGGTGGTGTTAGTGGTGGTCCTAGTGTTTGCGGTTTTGTTGGTAATTCTAGTTTTCAATAGTATAATAAATATTACTAGTAAGGAGGTTCAACCTAGAAAGAATTTAAGTAGTCATCATGCAAGTTTTAGTTGTGGCATTTCTTTGATAGTGGGTGGGTAATTCACTTTTATTCAAATTAAGAGTTTGATGCTGCCTTATTAGCTTATCAAAGATTCGGTTATAAATTTAGATACTCAGGTTTCGAACGTGGAGAATTTTACTGATTCAATTACTATGGGCATAAAACTGTGTTTGGCTCCGCAGATTTCTGAACACTGGCCGTAAAATAGCCCACATCGAGAAATGAAGAATTTGACTTGGTTTAAGCGTCCGGGGACGGCATCCATCTTTATGCCAAGAGAGGGAATTGCTCATGAGTGTAGAACGTCCGCGGAGGAAACTAAAACTCGGATGGGCGTTTGGGCAGGGAGGGTGAGTCGGTTGTCTACTTCTAGAAGTCGAGGTTTTCCGGAGGTTAGATCAGAGGTTGGGATCATGTAGGAGTCGAATTCTAACTCTCGGTAGTCTGCATATTCGTATCTTCAGTATCATTGGTGTCCTATGGCCTTTATCGTTAGGTATGGATTTTTTACCTCGTCCATTAAGTATAGTAGTTGTAATGAGGGGAGGGCAATAAATATTAGTATTACGGCAGGTATGATGGTTCAGACAGTTTCTAATCCTTGGCCTTCCAGAAAGAATCGGTTAGTTTTGGAGGAGAATAGTAGCGAAGCTAGTCCGTAAAATACTAATATTGTTATTAGGGTTAGGATAATTAAAGTATAATCGTGAAAGTATATAAGTTCTTCCATTAGTGGGGAAGATGCATCTTGTAGTCCTAGTTGGGTTCAGTTTGCCATTTATTGCTGGAGAATTTTAATGGTTGAGACAAGGTCGGAGTTGTGTGTCCGGGAAAGGGCTACCATGAGGGAAAGCCCTGCGCTAGCTTCACAGGCTGATAGAGTTAGCAGGATAAGTTTATTTGTCAATAGAAACGTTGTTTTGGCTTTTATGGCCCATACGGTTAGCCTCAAAAACAGAGATATTAATAGGAGTTCTAAGCATAGTAGAATTGATAGGAAGTGTAGTCGTTTTATCAGAATTCCGAGAAGACCTAAGTAAAATATTGTTATGGTAATGATGAAGGTTGATGTAATAAGAGGATTTCGGGGTGTTTACCGAAATTTTTTAAGCCGAAATTAAGGGTTTTTGTTAAACTAATCCTCGTTTACTTAATTAGGTAAACTGTCGAAGGGATTTCATCAAATGTGTGGTGGGAAGGGGGGAAAGATGAATATTGTCATTCAAGAGAAGAAGTGGAAAATTCAGGTTGTAGAGCAGTTCGCTGGGAAGTAAATGCTTCTCATAAGATAAATAAGAATACCAACGTTGCGATAAGGGATATGGTTCTTCCAATGGAGGAGACTGTGTTTCAGAGTGTGTAGGCGTCGGGGTAGTCGGAGTATCGTCGTGGCATCCCGGCTAGTCCTAGGAAATGTTGTGGAAAGAAGGTGAGGTTAACACCAATAAACATGAGAGTAAAATGAATGTTACCTCATAGGGGGTGTAGGCCTACCCCTGAGAATAGTGGGAACCAGTGGGTGAATCCTGCAAATATGGCGAAAACTGCTCCCATTGATAATACATAATGAAAGTGGGCAACTACGTAGTAGGTGTCGTGGAGGATGACGTCGATGGATGATTTTGCAAGAATAACTCCGGTTAGCCCTCCAATGGTAAATAAGAATACAAATCCAAGTGCCCATAATAAAGGTGTGTCCCATCGAAGGTTTCTCCCCTGTAGCGTCGCCATTCAGCTAAATACCTTTATACCAGTTGGTACTGCTATAATCATGGTTGCCGCTGTAAAGTATGCTCGGGTATCAACGTCCATTCCAACTGTAAACATATGGTGGGCTCAAACTAAAAATCCTAGGATTCCAATAGAAACTATGGCGTAGACCATTCCGAGATAACCAAAGGGTTCTCTCTTTCCCGCGTAGTGGGCAATTACATGGGAAATCATTCCGAATCCGGGAAGAATAAGAATATAGACTTCTGGGTGACCGAAGAATCAGAATAAGTGTTGAAATAGAATGGGGTCTCCCCCTCCTGCGGGGTCAAAAAAGGTGGTATTGACTTTTCGGTCTGTAAGAAGCATCGTAATTGCACCTGCAAGTACTGGTAGGGATAGAAGTAGGAGGAAAGCTGTTACAAATACTGATCAGACAAATAGGGGAAGTCGGTCAAATGAAATTCCAGGGGTTCGCATATTTATAACAGTTGTTATAAATTTTATTGAAGCAAGAATTGAGGAAGCTCCCGCCAGGTGAAGTGAGAATATCGCCAAGTCTACTGATCCGCCAGCATGCGCTAATCCCCTAGACAAAGGAGGGTAGATCGTTCATCCTGTTCCAGCACCTCTTTCTACACCTGCAGAAGCTAATAGGAGGAGAAAGGAAGGGGGGATTAGTCAGAATCTCATATTGTTCATTCGGGGGAAGGCCATGTCTGGAGCTCCGATCATTAGAGGTATTAGTCAGTTCCCGAATCCTCCAATCATGATTGGCATCACCATAAAGAAGATCATGACTAGGGCGTGTGCAGTAACTATTACTTTGTATATTTGGTCGTCTTGCAGTAAGGATCCAGGTTGCGCTAGTTCTGTTCGTATTATTACGCTCATTGCTGTTCCGGCCATTCCGGCTCAAGCCCCAAAGATAAGATAAAGGGTTCCAATGTCCTTGTGTTTGGTGGAAAAGAATCATCGTCTTAGTTGCATGGTTTATAAATTTGTTATATATAATGTAATCAGAAAATAGTTTAGTGAGAATGATAGCTTTGGGAGCTGTTGGTGTAAGTATAAAGTCTTGCTTTTCTGATTAGAAAGATAAGAGTTGAACTTATATTTAAGAAATCAAAATTCTTGGTTTTACCGTTATACTACTTTCTAGTGGGTTGTAGCCTAATGGAAAGGCAATTGGCCGTTAACCAGGAGATAACAAGATCAATACTTGTCAACTCAGGCTGGGGTAGCAAAGTGGTTACTGCAGTAGATTTAGGATCTACGATCAAGGGTTCAAATCCTTTTCCTAGTTGTGGACTCCGAGAGTTAAACTTGGAGTTACTGATTGCAAATCAATTGTTTTATCTTTTAAACTAAGTCCACTAGGAAGGGGTTTAAGTTAATCTAAACTAAAAGCCTTCAAAGCTTTAAATAAGAATGGGAATTTTTTAACCTCTGGGTTTTGTAGTGTAATTAACATTTTAGATTGCAAATCTATAGATGCGGGTAATCTCCGTCAAAACTTCAAGGCAATTTGATTTGCACAAATATCAGCTCTGTGTAAAAGAGATGCTTAACTATCAAGCTCCGCCAGGAGAAGAGTAAAGTAAGCTAATAAAAAGCTTTTGGGTTCATACCTCAAAAATGGAAGGATAAATACCTCCCTTTATTTTTGGTCAAAGAGCATCAGGGTGGTTACAGATAATTCCAGTCTGACAATCTGGGGTTATTTTTTAACTAGCTCTTTGTGTTGATTGGGTGGCAGATAGGGATGCGATAGATTGTAAATCTAGGTAGGAAGGTTCAAGTCCTTTCCTGGTCATGGTTTCATGAGTATAGCAGTACATTCGGCTTCCAACCGAAAGGTTTTTGTAAACAACCAAAAATGAAATAGGTATAAGAATACTTTATATATATTGATTTGCTGAAATAGCAAAGTGGTAATGCAAGAAGCCTAAGATTTCTTTATCGAAGGTTCAAATCCTTCTTTCAGTTGTGGATTGATTTGTGTTTTTTGTTAAATCTATTCTTTTTATAGTGCCTGTTTTGTTGGCGGTTGCTTTACTGACCCTAGTTGAGCGAAAGGTTCTGGGTTATATGCAGCTTCGTAAGGGTCCAAATATTGTGGGGCCTTTTGGATTATTACAGCCTATTGCGGATGGTTTTAAGCTATTAATTAAGGAGACTTTAAAGCCTTCTAAAGCATCTCCTTATTTATTCTTCTTTTCTCCTGTTCTTTTCTTGGGAATAGCTCTGGTGCTGTGGTCGGTAATTCCAGTGAAGTATTCTGTGGTAAGAGTAAAATTATCTCTGATGCTAATAATAGGTTTATCTAGGTTATCTGTATACTCCTTGTTGGGGTCTGGGTGGTCTTCTAATTCCAATTATTCTTTCTTAGGGGCGGTCCGAGCGGTAGCTCAGACTGTTTCTTACGAGATAAGTCTCGGTTTGATCCTGTTAGGGGTGGTGCTGTTTGCTGGGGGGTTTAATGTAGAGGTTATTGAGAGCTCTCAAAGTTGGTCTTGGTTAATGTTTAGTTGTTTTCCTTTGTTTGCAATATGGTTTGTTTCTACTTTGGCAGAGACGAATCGGGCGCCTTTTGATCTTACTGAGGGGGAGTCTGAAATTGTGTCAGGTTACAAAGTAGAGTATGCTGGTGGCCCTTTTGCTATGTTTTTTATAGCAGAGTACGCTAATATTATTTTTATCAAACTGTTATCTGTTCTTCTTTTCCTTGGGGGTTCTTCGCCAATGGGGGAATTCTTTCCAGTTAATGTTTTAGTAGTGAGTCTTAAGGCTGGAGTTTTGGTTCTTTTATTTTTGTGAGTTCGAGCTTCTTATCCGCGGTTTCGATATGATCAGTTAATGTATCTTACTTGGAAGAAGTATCTCCCTCTTAGGTTGTCTTTTCTTGTGTTTTTTGTTGTGCTTTTAGGTGTTTTGGATAGTTTGCCGCCCAGTTCTTGTTTTTTGTAGGTTGAGCTTGTTCCTTAAGGTAAGGACATCTAGCTGATAATTAGATTGAAGAAGGTTAAATTCCTTCCAGGCTTTATGCATCGTAAAATTTTGATGGTATTAATTGCTAATGTGGTATTGGGGACTCTAATTGTCTTGAGGAGACACCATTGGTTTACCTTGTGGGTGGGACTTGAAATGAATACTTTGTCTATATTGCCGATTCTTTCTTATCAGTTTACTCCTCGTAAAGTTGAGTCGTCGGTAAAGTATTTTTTAGTTCAATCTGTTAGAGCTGGGATTGTATTGAATGTTGTGATTATTCAGGCTTGGTTATATTCTTCTTGGTCTTTGATGGAGCCTTTAAAACAGGCTACTTCCTTTTTGATGACCTTGGCTTTAGGGCTTAAGCTGGGCTTGTTTCCTTGTCACTATTGATTTCCTGATGTTATTCAAGGAGTTGGGTTTATACAGGGCTTGGTTCTATCTACTTGGCAAAAGATAGCACCGTTTGCTGTTCTTGTCTATGTGGTAGAAAGATTAAATATAAGTTTATTGGCTAGTTTAGGAGTATTGTCGGTCCTTGTAGGAGGGTGAGGAGGTTTAAATCAGACTCAAATGCGGAAGATATTTGCCTTTTCTTCTATAGCTCATATTGGTTGAATTTGTAGCACAGTTGGATATTCTGTTAGAGTTGCGTGCGTTATGCTGGTTGCTTACATAATAATAAACTCTTCGGTTTTTTTTATGGCTAAAAGTTTTGATTTAAAGTCTTTATCTCATGTGGGCCGTTTATCCCTTTATAATTTTGTGGGGGGAGCCGGGCTGGTTTTGAGAATCTTATCTTTAGGGGGGTTGCCGCCCCTTTTTGGGTTTTTGATAAAGTTTATATCTTTAAAGTGCTTAGTTGAGAAAGGATGCTTCATTTTAGCTGGGGTTTTGGTTATGGGTAGATTGTTAAGGTTGTTTTTTTATCTTCGAATAGCCTTTAAAAGGAGTTTGACTTTGTTTCCACAACATTCGTTAGTAGTTTTTAGGTGACGTAGAAATCGCAATCAAACTGGGGGGTTTACCTCTGAAGGTGTGTTGTTGAGAGTAAGATTTGGAATAAGATCATTGGGTTTAGTTTGTTTACCTGTGTTTATATCATTATTAAAATAATTGTTATATATTAATAAAATTTTAAAAGACTAGCTAGAAAATAATATTGGTATTTTAAATTCTTGTATTGTTATTTTTATCAAAATAGTGTTAATAAGAAGAGTCTAAGAGTATTGGTTAAAGAAATTTAATAAAAAAGCTAAAGTGGTAGTACTGTGAAGGAAAGTTGAAATAATATGAAAGATAATTAAATCAGGAAAGAAAAAGTTAAAGTTTGTACCTTTTGTATGATGGTTCAATAAGGTTGTGTAAATAGTGTTTTATAACCCGAAGCTGGGCGAGCTAGTGTATTCTGCTTTAAGAGAGAGAGCTTTTACTGTTGCAATAGTAAGGTTTGAGGGTACATTAGGTGTGAAATGCTTATCGCGCTCAGGGATAGCTGGTTTTCCTAGAAATTGGGTGTAAGCTAAATATTGTTTCTATCATTGTAGTAATTATTTTACAGAATAAGAAAGTAGTTTTTGATAGTAGCATAATTGTAAGACAGGAAGGGATAAGCTTATTTAGTGCAGAAGATACAAAAGATTTTTAGAAAATAATTCTAAATTGTAAAAATTTATAGGAGAATTTCATAAGTTTGAAAGTTATAATGTTGAAATTAGTAGAGAGTAAGAGCATATTTTTTGTGGATTAATCAGGCCTAACATTGGATGGAACAATTATTCATTATCGGGAAATTAGTTTGTTAAAGTTGTCTACTAACACAAGTAATATGGTGTAACCTAATTAAGGGAAAGGAACTCGGCAAATAAAGATTTCGCCTGTTTACCAAAAACATCGCCCTTTGTAAAGAATCTAACATATAAAGGGTCCTGCCTGCCCAGTGACTTAGTTAAACGGCCGCGGTATCTTGACCGTGCAAAGGTAGCATAATCATTTGCCTCTTAAATGGGGGCTGGTATGAATGGCAAGACGGGAATCAAGCTGTCTCTCCCTTATATCTTGAAGTTAATATTTCTGTGAAGAAGCAGAAATGAGATCGCAGGACGAGAAGACCCTATCGAGCTTTAGTAGAAATAAGATATAACTTGTTAATAGTGTTTGTGCTGCTAATTCAATTGTTAAAAACAGTTCCTATAGTTTTACTGCTAAAAACATTAGTGTTGTATATATAATACTTAGGTTGGGGCAACCGCGGAGAATAATTATCCTCCGTTAATTTTATTGAAAAAATAATTATTTTTCAATATAAGATTTATTTAAAGAGTGATCCACTTGAAATGGTGAGCAAAAGAATAAGTTACCGTAGGGATAACAGCGTAATTTTTTTGGAGAGTTCATATTGATAAAAAAGTTTGCGACCTCGATGTTGGATCGGGATTTCCTGGGGATGCAGCAGTTCCCGATGGTTGGTCTGTTCGACCATTAAAATCCTACGTGATCTGAGTTCAGACCGGCGGGAGCCAGGTCAGTTTCTATCCACGATTTTAAAAAAAATAGTTTTTCTTAGTACGAAAGGACCAGAAAGGCGGTACCCCTGCTTAAAGGTATGTACTGTAACAGTGTTCTGTTAAAAAATAAGATAAAATGGAATTATTTGCGTAGGTTTAATGCCCCGCAAGTAGGAAACGACAAAAACCTAAAAAGTCGTTTTATTAGGTGAAAATTTAATAATTTTTACAAAAATTAGAAATTAGACTGCATAGTATCTCTTTTTTTCTTTGAAAGAGGGCTAGCTGGAAAGTCCCAAGGTCCAAAAAAGGAAATAATACTGTAAACAGCAAGGTCTTAAAGCCCACTAATTGTCAGCCCTGTCTTCAGGGAAGTGAGCCTCCATCCCCCGGATATTAAGTAAAATAAATAATAAAGCGTATCAGCATGTTTTTTGGAAAGTCCTGTACTACCCCTATAAAGCTAATTAATTGGCCCCTGCCCTTACCCCATCAGGATGGTGCTTGAACACTAACTTATGTGAGTAAACTCCTAGACAATGGGAACCCCCCGGGGAGGGGGGGGGTTAAGTAATTATGAGTGCATTTAAGCGGGTGAGAGCCTTAAAAAGGATTCGAACCTCCTTCCTTTAATTTACAAGATTAATAGCTGGCCGATTAGCTTTTAAGGCTTAGAATTTTTATTGGGGTTCTAACCCAAACTTGAAGCGTGAAAAGCTACTGTTGTCCTTCAACTACAAAAATATTTGTGCCAGGCGCATTTTCCAATACGCCTACTTTGTTACGACTTTTCTCCTCTATGGACGAGAGTGACGGGCGATGTGTGCGCATTTTAGAGCTTAGACGGGCTTCATGTTTATTTTCTGTTAAACATTACTGCTGAATCCTGTTTAAAGTCCCTCTTTCAAGGGATTGTCCACAGTTGTGTTTTTGATTTGGTATAGTGTTGTAGCTCACTCATCCCCAGCCTATTAACTGCACCTCGATCTAACGTAATGAATAATTTCTTCTTTAAGTATACTTCCCTTGGGGGGTAGACTGACGACGATGGTATACAGGTTGTATGTTCAAAGGCTGGTGAGGTATTTCGTGGGTTATCGGTTAGATGGCAAGCTCCTCCAGGAAGGTCTAAAAAACCGCCAAGTCCTTTGAGTTTTAAACTTTAGTTTGTAGTTCTCAGGTGTTGTGGTTTTTTACGGCTCATATAGTGGGGTATCTAATCCCAGTTTATTTTTGAGCTTTAGTGATGGTCTATAAAAGCTGGGGTTAATGTTTTTGTTGTTCTAAGTGTTCTGTAAGCTTATTACTGCTAGAGTTAGTGTTGTCCCCAGGTTTGGTTTTATCACCTTTTTACCGCTAATTCTTAACTAGGACCTTATGTATAACCGCGGTGGCTGGCACATAATTTACCGGTAATCTTTTCTATGGCTGTATCAAGCTATTGCTTATTGTACAATGTTGAGTACTGCAGGGGTGGGGTGTATAGGTTCTTAGCGTCTTAGGTGTCTAAAGGTTTAGTCCTGATGCTGTTGTTAAGGCTAATTTCCTCTGGGGGCGGGCCTGTGTTAACTCACTGTTTTGCTTTTTACTTGCATGTATCATCCTAGAAATAATTAAGAATAGGACTAGGACCAAATCGGTTGCTAAGAAAAGGAATTAAACCTTTATTTAAGCGTTTTCAGTGCTTTGCTTTGTCAATTAAGCTATCTTTGCAGAATATTAGCTTTTTTTCTAATTCAGATGCTAGTGGGAATGCTAGAAAGAATAAGGCGAAGTATGCTATTGAAGAAATTTGTCCTAGTAGAATAAATGGGTCTTCTACTGGTTGTCTGCCAAGTCAGGTGAGTATGATAAATACTCTAGTAAGAAGCCAAAACAGGCTTTGTGATGCTGGTCGAAATGTGTTGGCTTGATTTTTAGAAGTGTGTAGAAAAGGGACAAGAAATAAGACTAGTATTGAAGCTAGGAGGGCTACTACGCCTCCAAGCTTTTTTGGGATCGATCGTAAGATTGCATAGGCAAATAGGAAATATCATTCCGGTTGTATATGAATGGGGGTTACAAGTGGTTTGGCTGGTTTAAATTTTTCTGGGTCTTTTAGTAGATTGGGTGATAGTAAGACTATTGATCTCAATAGCATAAATAGAATAATAAAGCCTGTTATGTCCTTAGTTGAAAAGTAAGTGTGAAAAGGGGTCTTGTCAAACTTTGATTCTATGCCAGTCGGTTTGTTAGATCCGGTTTGATGTAAGAAAAATAGGTGAATAATTGACAAAGCAGCGATGATAAAGGGAAATAAGAAATGGAAGGCGAAAAATCGGGTTAGGGTAGCATTGTCAACGGAGAATCCTCCTCAAACTCATTGTACTATAGATGATCCTATATATGGGACGGCAGATATTAAGTTAGTTATTACAGTGGCTCCTCAGAAGGACATTTGACCTCAGGGTAGTACGTATCCTACGAACGCGGTTAGCATGGTTAAGAGGAGTAGGATTACTCCTATGTTTCAAGTTTCTTTTTTAACGTAGGAGCCATAGTAAATACCTCGTCCAATGTGAAAGTATAAGCACAGAAAAAAGAAAGATGCTGTGTTGGCGTGGATGTTCCGCAAAAGTCACCCGTATTTTACATCGCGGCATATGTGACTTACGGAAGAGAATGCTAGGGAGACGTCCGAAGTGTAGTGCATTGCTAGAAATAGGCCGGTAAGTATTTGTATTATTAAGCATAGTCCTAGAAGTGACCCAAATTTTCACCAGATGGAGAGTTTACTTGGTGAAGGAAGATCAATTAGGGAGTTTTTTATAATTCTAAATAAAGGGTGTTTCTTTCGAAGGGGGCCTGTCATAATTTCTTATATATAATGATTTTTTATACGGTTTTGGTTTTAATGTTCCTTGGAAGGACTTTGGTTTTTTATAGTTTGTCGCCCTATTACGGTGCTTTAGGTCTAGTTTTAGTGGCATTGTCTGGCTGTTTGTTATGCAGGCTGTTGGGGTTTTCTTTTATAGCTTTGGTGCTAATTTTAATATATGTTGGGGGGATGTTGGTGGTTTTTGTATACTCTACAGCCATATCGGCAGAGCGGTACCCAAGAGTTAGTAAATTTAACGAGATCTTAGTTCTTAGGTCTCTTGTTATTTCTTGGGGGGTTTTGAAATTTGACCCTTTAATTAAAGTTGAGGTGAAAAGATGGGGTTTTGTAACAAAAAGTGATTTGGTTGGGGCCAGGAAATTATACAGGAGAATGGGAGGATATTTATTAATTGGAGGCTATATATTGTTGGTGGCTTTAGTTGTTGCTCTTGTGCTAACTTATGGGTCGGATTATAGGATCTTAAAGGCTTTATAAGCAAAAAGTAAGGGTCCATTTTATTAAAGTTGTTATGAGGAATAAGGTGTGTTAGATATCAAATCTTGGGGAAAGCTGTCTTATGGTTGTGAGTGATAGTGCTATAATAATTAGTAGGGTTAAAAAGGAAAATAGGAGATATTGCTTTATGTAGCCTGTTTGGGAAAGTTGATATCTTTGTGATGCTTTAGAGGAGGTTATTGCTATTCCTTGTGCACCAATGTTTTCTCTTCATCCTCGGTCTATTTTTCGAGTGCTAAGAGATAAGGATATGGTAAATGAATAGAATAGAAATAGGATGTGTGATATTTTTTCGTAGAATCATTGTTTAGTGGTAAATGAATTGGTTTTATATGCAGTAGGGGGTGAGATTTTTAGGGTAAGTTCTTGTAAGATTGAAATTGAAAAAAGTACTCCTGTTATGGTTAGCAGGAGTGCGGCAGTCTTTAATACAGAGCTGATTGTAATAATTGGGACAAGGACTGTAAGTTTAGTGAGAATCCATCCGGATAGAATAGTTCCAAGGGCTAAGCGTTTTAGAGATTTAGTTAGGTTATTTTTTTCTTCTTTTATTGGGGCGAGAGGGGAAAAAGAAGGGTTCTTAATGAAGCAAAAGAATATTATTCGAAATGAATAGACCGAGGTTAATAGTGTTGCTAGTAGTGATAAGACTATGCCCATAAATTTAGAGAATTTGGTGAGTCCTATTTCTAGGATTAAATCCTTCGAGTAGAACCCAGGAAGGAAAGGAATTCCTGACAAGGCAAGTCTTCCCAGAATAATACAAGCGGCTGTGTTGGGAAGAATAAAGTGAAGTCCGCCCATCTTTCGAATGTCCTGCTCGTCTTTAAGGCTATGTATAATTCTTCCCGAGGATAAAAATAGCATAGCCTTGAAGAAAGCGTGAGTGCAAATATGAAATAATGCTATTCTTGGTTGGTTTAGTCCAATAGCAACCATCATGAGTCCTAGTTGTCTTGTAGTAGAATAGGCAACTATCTTCTTTATGTCGTGTTGAGAGATAGCGGTGGTGGCGGCAAAAATAGCTGTTATTGATCCAAGGATTAGGCATCAAGTTTTAAAATTTCTAGAACAGGCATATAGGGGCCTTAGTCGAATGAGAAGAAAAATTCCAGCTACCACCATAGTCGAGCTGTGACGAATGCTGAAGACAGGGGTGGGACCTTCCATTGCTGCGGGGAGTCAGGGGTGTAGACCAAATTGGGCAGACTTCCCAGCTGCGGCTATTAGAAGACCAACTAGGAGAAGGTTTTTAAAGGTGTTGGGTGCTCTTATACTAAATATTTCTGGTAGAGATCAGGTGTTGAATAATGTGATTCTTAAGGAAAAGAATAAAAGGATACCTATGTCTCCCACCCGATTGTAGATGACTGCTTGAATGGCAGAATTTTTAGCTTTTGCCCGAGATGTTCATCATCTAATAAGTAAAAAAGATAGAAATCCTACTCCTTCTCAGCCTATGAATAATAAAAAGATGTTTTTAGTGGAGGTGAGTATAATCATTTTTAAAAGAAAGATTATAAGAAGCCGAAAAAATTTATTAGGATTTGGGTCGTTGTCCATGTAGTAGTATGAAAATTCTAATATGGACCATGAGACTATAAGGGCAACTGACAAAAAGGTTTTAAACTTTAGGTCAAAACGAAATTCTACATTTAATGAAAATCCTTTTTTAGGAAGTCAATTAAATAGGGAGACGGTTGTGTCTGGAATTTTGAATATTATCTCTATAAATAGGGGAAAAAGGGATAAAATGGCTAATGTCTTTAATAAAGAGGTGAAGAATAGTCTATTTCTAAATAAATAGTTAAAACTGGTTTTGTGAAAAATTCCCAGGCTATAAGAACTTGATTTTAAATTGCTTGGGTTAGTTTCATTTTGAAAAAAGAATACGGAGGATAGAAGGGTAATAATGATAGAAATTTTTATAGTAAGTATGATTATAGAGGGTTTTATTTTCACCGAAACTTCTATAGAGTTGAACTACAGATTCTGAGACTTAGCAGGACCGGAATAAGCCAATAAGTTTCGGACCAGAGACCAGGTTTTAACTGGTAATTCTAATGCCACAAATTAATGTTTTTTTTAAACTACTTTGGTCAAATTTTTAGTAAAAATTTGAAATGCTATGCTGTTTGGGATGATTTACTCATCCACAGAATAAAACAGATCTTGGGAAAGTCCAGCCTTTTTTTTTTTTTTTTTTTGTATAAGGGGGGGGTACGGTAACTATTTGTGTTTTACCCAATTAGAATGGCGGAAGGTTTGAGAATAAGGAAGACTAAGGGAATTAGGTGAAAGGTTATGAGAGTATGCTCGGAAGTATTTGTGGGTTGAATTTTAGATAGGAACTGTGGAAAAGAGCTTTTATTGGTTCTCCTAAGAATTAGGAGGGAGTAGATGGCCCCGAAGACTGTTGCCATTGTTATTATTGGTGCGGATAGCGTTTTTCAATCAATTATCGCCACTAAGATGAGAAGTTCTCCTATCAGGTTGGGGGTGGGGGGTAGTCCTAGGTTTGCCACACAAGTAATGGTTCATCATAAAGTAAGGAGAGGTGTGACCATCTTAAATCCTCGGGTTATGGACAAAGTTCGGGTTCCTTTTCGTTCGTAGAGTAATTTCGCAAGGCAAAATAGTGCGGAGGAGATAAGTCCGTGTGCAATCATTAGTGTAAGGGCTCCTTTTATGCCTCAGAGGGAAAGTGAGAATATCCCTGAGGCTACTATGCTCATGTGTCCCACGGAGGAGTACGCTATTAAGGCCTTTAGGTCTGTTTGTCGTAGGCAAATTATTCTAGTTATGAGAGCACCTCATATGCAAAATGCGGTGGCAGGGGGTGATAAGAGTAAGGAGGAAGGAGTGTAAAATAGTGGGATTGTGCGGAGGAGTCCGTATCCTCCTAGCTTTAGGAGTATTGCCGCAAGTATCATTGAGCCCGCTATGGGTGCTTCCACGTGGGCCTTGGGGAGCCACAGGTGGAATCCATATATGGGCATCTTTATTATGAAGGCTATAAAGCAGAAGATTCATCATATTGATGTTAATGTGATGGGGAGGCTAGTAATGTATTTTGTTAGGTGTATTGATGGAAGTATAATAGTTTTTTCATAGGAAAATATTGCTATAATCGAGACAAGGAGAGGAAGGGATCCTATGAGAGTATAAAACAGAAAGTATATTCTTGCCTGGTATCGTTCCTTTTGTGCTCCTCACCGCGATATAAGAGTTAGAGTAGGTAGGAGTGTGGTCTCGAAGGCAATATAGAACAGGCTTAGTTCTAAAGAGGAAAATGTAAGTATTAGGGCGGTTAGTATGGTGAATACGAGGGAGATGAAAGTACGCTGGTTAATGTGTTTATGGTTTTGTATAGTTTTTATTCTAGCTATGAGAGATATGGGGACTAGTCACGATCTTAGAATTATTAGGGGCGTCGATGTGGGGTCTGTAGCAAATTTTAGTGAAAGTTTGTGCCATAAGGAGGTAGAATGGTTTTTGAGCAGGTTTAACCTTATTACTGAGATTAGTATGGATTTAAGAATGGAGGAGGGTCATAAAAGTTTCCGTGGCACTATTCAGGTAGTTGCCAGCGTTAGGGTGGAGGTCAGGATAAGATATATCATTAATCGATGCTATTCGGCTCAGTCTAAGCCCCCTTGGACTCATTCAAAGATTAATCCAACGGTTAGTATGAGAGGGGTGTGAATAGGGTGAAAGAAAACTCTGAAAGGAAGAGGAAATAGCAGGGCTATTTCTAGGTCGAAAAGGAGAAATAAAATGGCTACAAGGAAGAATCGGAATGAGAAGGGAACTCGGGCGGATTTTAGAGGGTCAAATCCGCATTCGTAGGGAGATGACTTTTCTGAGTCTGTTTTTCGGGAGGGGAGGAAGTGTGCAGCAAATGTGATTAGCGTGGTTATAAGGAAGATTAAGATTGACACAAAGAGGGTAAGGAATTTAAAAATTTTATTAGTATATATAATTCGGTGTGGAGAAATGGCAGACAGGGATGCATTTAGCTTGAAACTAAATAGAGGAAGGTTCGAATCCTTTTTTCTCTTATGAGCCTCATCAGCAAATACATATGTAGAGAAATAATCAGACTACGTCTACGAAGTGTCAGTATCAGGCAGCTGCTTCAAATCCAAAATGGTGGTTGTTAGAAAAGTGAAATGTTATTAACCGGAGAAAGCAGATAAATAGAAAAGTTGTACCTATGAGTACGTGTAAGCCGTGGAAGCCTGTGGCTACAAAAAATCTGGATCC